GTCATTGAGATTCATGGTAATTCGGATTAATATTTAGGTATAGATATTACCTCTTTTTTCTCCTTTCAAACAAATTGAAATGATTGAAGTTTTTCTATTTGGAATCGTGTTAGGCCTAATTCCTATTACTTTGGCTGGATTATTTGTAACTGCATATTTACAATACAGGCGTGGCGATCAGTTGGACCTTTGATTAATTAACATCTCTTTTTTTTATTGACCTCCTCCTTTCTTTAATATCCAGGAGGTCAAATTAAGATTCCTGTTCCAGTTAGTGTTTCAGTCGAATTCGATCGAAGAAGATCTGAATCACGCTCTGTAGGATTTGAACCTACGACATCGGGTTTTGGAGACCCACGTTCTACCGAACTGAACTAAGAGCGCTTTTTTCTCATAAAATATAAGACTGTAAAGAAAAGGATTGGCCCCAATACATCTTGTATGCATACACTATATGGTATCATAAGAATGATAGATTCTATATGATATGTCCAATGTGAATTGATCTCAAAAATCCCTCATTACTGCTCAAAAGAGCAGTAATAGGTAGGGATGACAGGATTTGAACCCGTGACATTTTGTACCCAAAACAAACGCGCTACCAAGCTGCGCTACATCCCTTCCATTGGTCTACAGTGTCATTGTAGAGAATTCCTGTCTTGTTTTCCACATCGTTATCGCCTCTATTAAAATCTAGAATTTTTATGTCCATTTCGTCTTTTTGGTCTCATTTAACATATAATAATAGTAAAAAACTTCTATCTATATGAAATATGGAACGGAACCCCTAGGAAAAATAAATGAGTTGGGCAATATTGGGGAAGAAAAGGACTTTTTTTTATACAGAAAAAAAAGTAAATCTTTTTATTGGATGATTGTACATTTCAATATGTATTATCTTCTGTATTACAAATTACAATAAAATGAAGGAGTTTTTTCAATGAGAGATCTACAAACATACCTTTCTGTGGCACCGGTACTAAGTACTCTATGGTTCGTTTCTTTGGCAGGTTTATTGATAGAGATTAATCGTTTTTTCCCGGATGCGTTGACGTTCCCCTTTTTTTCATTCTAGTTATTTTATTGAAGTGGGAAGGAATAAAGAAGATTAGAGATAAAATGAAATAGCAGCCCCCCCTCTTTTCTCTTTTTTCCCTTTTTAGAATTAGAATAAGGGAGGAAAGAGAAAGAATAAAAGTGCAGTCAACGGCTGGGAGATTGGGGTTCAGGTTGGAATTAAATTAATATGAAATTTCTCTGTATTAAATTAATTATTAATTAAACTTCTATGGAAGTCGAATAGAAACTCTGGTTCTAGGGAAAGAGTATTATACAAGATACTTCTATGAAATACTGTATGACTGTACTGTGATTTGAAATATAGTTTAGAAATCTTTCTATCTTATTTCCTATTCCTATATTGGTTGTAGTGAAATCTTGCATAAGAAGATAGCAAGTTACAAATTCTATTTTTTTACTTCCTTTCTTCTTTTTCGTTTCGGATTGAAAGAGGAAGAGTTGAGTAAATGAAAAATCCAAAGGAGGTTCATGGCCAAGGGTAAAGATGTGCGAATACCGGTTCTTTTGGAATGTACCGCTTGTGTTCGAAACGGTGTTAATAAGGAATCAACGGGCATTTCCAGATATATTACTCAAAAGAACCGGCACAATACGCCTAATCGATTGGAGTTGCTAAAATTCTGTCCATATTGTAACAAACATACGATTCACGGGGAGATAAAGAAATAGATCGAAGCGAGTACCTGCGCTCTTATCTTACAAGGAAAGGGAAAAAATGACATTATATATATAACATATTTAACATAGTTAAAGATAATTATAAACAAACTAAATCCTATTTATTTATTCTAATTCTAATTAGAGATACGGCTGAAATAGGATTTTAGGGATAAGAAATAAACTAACCAAACCATGGATAAATCCAAGCGAACTTTTCTTAAATCCAAGCGATCTTTTCGTAGGCGTTTGCCCCCGATCCAATCGGGGGATCGAATTGATTATAAAAACATGAGTTTAATTAGTCGATTTATTAGTGAACAGGGAAAAATATTATCTAGACGAGTGAATAGATTGACCTTGAAACAACAACGATTAATTACTATTGCTATAAAACAAGCTCGTATTTTATCTTTGTTACCTTTTCTTAATAATGAGAAACAATTTGAAAGAACCGAGTCGACCACTAGAACTCCTAGTCTTAGAGCCAGAAAAAGATAGGTTTACTCTTTCTTCACTTGAATTCAAATCCCCATCCGAACTCAAAAGCGGATTGGTCTTTTGTTGGAAAAATCCAAGAATCCGAATTGAATTCTCGTGTCGTAAGAAAAAAAAATAATAATCTGGGAAGAATCAATTTTTTTATTGAACGTGTTGATTCATATTTATTTTGACTACTTTCTCATATTTTATCATATTCTATTCATTCATTTTTATTCGACCTTCCCGGAGTTCATTCTCCGGGCAACTCCGTTTAACCGGTGGATTCCTTCCAACTTACTTCTTTTATGATCTCATTGGAAATCATATAAAGACAATTCCTATTTGAGATAGCTATTTGTGCAAGTATTTTACGATTAAGAAGCAACTGTCTTTTGTACAGATCATTTATTAACCTACTATAACTATAGCATACCCCCCTTTCACGAATTGCTGCATTTATTCGAGTGATCCACAAACGACGAAAATTAATTTTTTGCTTATCCCTATCCCGATGAGCCGAAACCAAAGCTCTTATTTTTTGTTGAGTAATAGTTCGAGTAAGTCTTGAATGAGCCCCCCGAAAGCTTGATGCAAATAAACGAATTTTTGTTCTACGTCTCCGAGCGATATATCCCCGTCTAATTCTGGTCATTGAATAAATGAAACTTTAACGAATAACTAATAGATTTCCTTTCTTTCAGTTATTCTTTTGCCCCTTTCCTAGTATATTAATAACAAAACGGATTTTTCCAATGTATAAACTAAAAATTCCAATGGCTTTGGCTACTATAACCTTCCCAACCACGATTTTTTCTAGGCATTTCACCTCGAAATACGATATACTAGGTATTAAAAAAAAAATAGCATGATAAATAAATAGTGGATTCCATCGTTTCTATGGTTACTTCTTAAACGGTGAGGTCTTCTCTATACACCGGAGCCTTTACTTCATTTAATCAATGTTATTGCTAACTTGTATAGTTCACATTCTTCGGCTCTACCCAGAAATTCTCCAGTAATAGGTCTTTCACAACGAGCTCTACCTATACAGTAACGGTATTTAATTATGAAAGTTGGCTGGGTAGCTGACCTTGTTAGTCCGTTCTTGCAAGAGGGGTCTATGTTAACTAAGATTTCCTCCGCTTAATGGATAACCATTTGCTACCAATGGAGAATTGCTTCTCATCTTAAATTGAGGTGAGTGGTTTTACACCAATAGAAACCATAAATTTCATACAAAATAAAAGGAATATGATCAATTATCTTTCTTTTTAGATAATAAAAAAGAAATGTAGTTCATTTTTCCGTTCTATCCTATTTGATCATTTTTATTTGAACATTGTTCTCTTTCCTTTGTTCTAGTTCATGATCTGAACGAGTCGCACATACACCCTAGTACATGTTCCTCGACGCTGAGGGCATCCCCGAAGCGCGGGGGATTTTGTGACATTTCTAATTGGCTGTCTTGTATTTCTAATAAGTTGTTTAATCGTTGGCATGTTGAATCATATACATAATGGGCTGGTTTAGATCGATCCTAACCGGATGATTATGAATTACTTTTATTCAATAGAATAGGAAATAAAAATCATTCATCATAGAATATTAAAATGAAACTCGGCAGGGTTAATTTGAAATTACGAATTGACGCGAAATCCAGGCTATTGTCATTCAACCGCTACAAGATCAACAATTCCATAAGCTTGGGCCTCTGTTGCTGACATAAAAACATCTCTTTCCATGTCTTCGGATACAACCCATAAGGGTTTGCCCGTTCTTTGTACATAAACCCTTGTCAGGGTTTCACGTAGTTTCAGCAGTTCTCCCACTTCCAGGATGAATTCTCCCGTTGCTACTTCAGAAAAAGAACCAGCAGGTTGATGGATCATTACCCTGATGATATAAGATAATAAAAGGTTTCTCTAGATGAGGGGAAGATAAAAGAAAGTAATAAAAGAATAACAAGAAAAAAAAAGATAGAATTGAACAACCGTACGGGCATTATGCATTGCATACGGCTCTACAATCAAATTGACCCTTACCTAAAAAAATAGGATCGATCAGACCCCGATAGGTAAATGATCAACTTACCACCCTTCCTTTCGGAGGAATTCAAAAATACTATGATGGCTCCGTTGCTTTCTATATTTATTATATTTTTTTGTCTGTGATTTGTCTGTTATTCAGCAATCCCAAAGTTGCTTTTTTGTTTGATCAAATAAACTAAGGAAAAAAGAATCTTGTTTTTTTTTCGCTCTATACTCTCTAAAAAATATTCTTAAGAGACCTCTGGTGTGAAAAAAAGTTTGTGACGCTGAACTGGACTTCCGATAATAAAATAGGAAATACCTTTTTCTCATATTACTCTCTCGATACATAATCTAATCTAATGTTTCGAAAACAAAATTTCTTATATCGAATTCAAAGTGCCATGCTATTATTACTTAATATTCATATTTCATATGGCGAAGGCATAGTCTTCTTTTTTCTGTCAAATAAAAGCCTCATTGGCGCCAAGCGTGAGGGAATGCTAAACGTTTGGTAATTTCTCCTCCGACCAGGATAAAAGATCCCATTGAAGCGGCTGATCCCATGCATATTGTATGTACATCTGGTAGCACAAATTGCATAGTATCATAAAGAGCCACCCCCGGTATTACCCATCCGCCAGGAGAGTTTATAAACAAATACAGATCTTTAGTATCATCCTCGATACTAAGATATATCATAAGACCAATAAGTTGATTTGAGATCTCGCTATCAACCTCTTGACCTAAAAA